TAAGGATCAATTTCTAGTCGCATAGCTTCATAATAATTCTGTAAAGCTTCCGCATAATTTCCTTCGGATTGAGCCGACATCCGTTACGGTCGTCATTCGATTCAAAGAATCTCCGTTTCAGAACCGTACATGAGATTTTCATCTCATACGGCTCCTCCTTTATGTGCATAATGATAATAATACATGGAATCAAAAAGACTGAAATATTCTCATTATAAACTAAGCGGGGCTGGTGTTTTTACAAGAAATCTCTAGCCAACCTTCTTGTAGAAGATCTTTCCTTAACATCAAGCATGTTGGTATTAGATAAAAAAAGTTACTCCAACAATTTCTTTGTCTTCAACGCCCTTTAATTTGCAGGAATTAGTCACTTCAACAGTCTTCGATGGTTATACGGGTATCCAAAATACGAACGAGATGGATGTTTGTTGTCCCAACCATTGTTAGTCCCGATCCTGATAAGGAAAAGGGATAATTTATAACAAAGTTTTCGTGTGTTGATTCCTAGGAGTAGTGCTTCTTCCCCTATGCCCCCTATTGGTACTAGTGGAGTAGGGTTGACCTAACCCATAGGTGTAACCTTTCGCTCAATACTAATACTCTAGAATCGACAATTGAAGCATCTGAGGCTGCATTAATCGGGGATACACGACAGAAGGCGTTGTTTTATTTACAAACTTCACCTTCAACAAGCGTAGATTTATTTCCATAATTTTTTTCTTCCTATCCCGAATAATGTTGTCTTTCTCTTAAGACTGAGAGCGGTAAAAATAAAAAAAAAAAAAATAATCAAATCGCACCATCTCTGTAATAGGTGAATGCCTCTTTTTCTCCCGAAGTTGTCGGAATTATTCGTAATAAGATATTGGCTACAATTGAAAAGGTTTTATCAATAAAATTTCCATTTATCCCAGATCTAGACATAGGTGTATTAATTCTATAATTTATTTTAATTCCCTTTCGTGAGAAAACGATCCCACAAACAAAGGAATTGTGCAGTACGAAATAACATAAAAACGGATTCATTAAAATAAAAAGAAAGACCTTTTACTCAAATTGTTTCTTTTTGACAGGAATCAATAAAAAAAAATCCGGGGGCGGTTCATGAATTTGGAATAAATTTATGGGTTAAGAAGTTGGAGTAAAGAGTTGTTGTTTAAAAATCTAAAACTGGAAAGGAATTTTATAATTTTTATGAAAATTGAATAATAGTGTAAACTAATGTAAACTAAATAGAATCATGATTTAAAGGTATCCATTAAACACAGTCTAAAAAAAATATATCGATCATTGGATTCGTTTCAATTGAGTGATTTAATCCGGTATAAATATTAGAAAGGGCGGAAACACCATCTTCGCAAACATGAATAGATATATATCCTTATTTTACAATTTTTGGATTTATCTTTATCCCCAGCCTCGGAGGAAGGATTTTTCTTTGATGAAAAGTTTTCTATTTTTAGAGTTAAAATTGAATGTACATACCTATCCAAAATAATATGAATGACTCACTATTCACTCGGTTTTTGGGCCATAATCATTATGTGGGAGAGATGGCCGAGTGGTTCAAGGCGTAGCATTGGAACTGCTATGTAGACTTTTGTTTACCGAGGGTTCGAATCCCTCTCTTTCCGTACTCGTCAACTGATTCACCAATGTTACTGACTGCAATGCATCAAATAAGAATGGATACTCCAACAGTTAGACCTTTCTTTGATATAGATTATCTATCCCTACCCCGAATTTCTGTAGTACGAAAAATACTGGACAAAATCGACAAGGAATGAAAATACCCTACCGATCTATGATACATGAATAAGAGAAAAATCCCCAGATGAAACCCCTTACCTTACTTACCCCCGGTCCCTTTACTTAAGCCAAAACTAAGGGGGCAAAATTGCCCGAACCCTTGTTATTTTAGTTAGGGTTAAGTCTGACGAGAGTAATATTCTACAACTAGCAATTCGTTTATTTTCAAACCGACCCATTTACTATCTATTATTTGATTGACTAATCCTTCATATTGGAATGGGTGAAGAGTCAAATGTTTTGGTAATTCCTCACGGGGGGGTGAATCAAGATAATTTTGAATCAGAGCCCTGGATTTTTGCTCATCCCTCACTGTAATAATATCTCGGGGTTTGCAGCGATAACTTGGTATATCTACTATACGACCATTAACTAAAATATGTCTGTGGTTAACTAATTGGCGGGCTTGAGGAATAGTCGAAGCCATACCTAATCGAAAAAGGATGTTATCTAAACGCATTTCAAGTAATTGTAGTAAAACCTGACCTGTTGATCCTTTGGCTTTTCCGGCGATCCGAACGTATTTAAGTAATTGTTGTTCTGTAAGACCATAATGAAAGCGCAATTTTTGTTTTTCTTCTAAACGAATACGGTATTGAGATTTTTTGCCGGGGCGCGATTGGTTTCTAAGATCGCTTCCGGTTCTAGGCTTTTTACTAGTTAGCCCCGGTAAAGCCCCCAGACGACGGAT